ACGACTTATTTGAAATTAATTGACTGCCGAATTCAAAAAGGAACTCTTTCTGTAGGATTCCATGTATTATATAGTTTCTTAACATATCAATTGCCAATTATTAGTCATTGAGATTCACGGGTAATTCCGATTAATATTTAGAGATAGATATTACCTCTCTTTTTCCCTTTCAAATCAAATAAAAAAAAAATGATTGAAGTTTCTCTTTTTGGAATTGTCTTGGGTTTAATTCCTATTACTTTAGCTGGATTATTCGTAACTGCATTTTTACAATACAAACGTGGTGATCAGTTGGACTTTTGATTAATTAATATCTCTTGTCTCTTGACCCACCCCTTTTCGTTAATACACAAGATATCAAATTGACTGCTTGCGTTAGGGAAGCTTTTTCAGCGTAATTAATTTAACCTAACAAAAACGTAATCACGCTCTGTAGGACTTGAACCTACGACATTGGGTTTTGGAGACCCACGTTCTACCGAACTGAACTAAGAGCGCTTTCTTAATAAGGTTTCTTTTTTTTTAACCCTAATACATCTTACATACATAATCTTTCATTTTATCATACTATAAAATGAAAGATTATGTATGTCCAATTTAATCTTAATCGGTCTCAATCGATCCTGCTCAGAGGAGCAGTCATAGGTAGGGATGACAGGATTTGAACCTGTGACATTTTGTACCCAAAACAAACGCGCTACCAAGCTGCGCTACATCCCTTTCAATTGGTCTACAGTGTCATTGTAGAGAATTCCTGCCTTGTTTTCCATATCATTTTTTTCATTGATATATTTATTTATCTTGCCCTTTCTTCTTTTTGGTCTCCTAGCATATACCACATATAATAAAAAAGGAAAATTAATTTTTTTTTTGAAATGCTCAAGAAAGGGGCTTTTCTTTTTTTTAAGAAAGGGCAGAAATATTTTCTACGGAATTGTTATCCATTTAGGGATTCCGCGTACAAATACAAGTGGTCCTTAATCCTTAACTACAACTATCTATGTATCTGATCATATATGTATTAGCCTTATGTATTACAATACAATAAAGAAGGAGGATTTTCAATGCGAGATCTAAAAACATATTTATCTGTGGCACCGGTACTAAGTACTATATGGTTCGTATCTTTAGCAGGTCTATTGATAGAGATCAATCGTTTATTCCCAGATGCGCTGACATTTCCTTTTTTTTCATTCTAGTTATTGACGTGGGAGGATTTGAATAAGATTAGAGATACAATTCTATATCCGAAACTACATCTCACCCCCTTTTTTCTCTTTTTAGAATTCCAAGAAGGGATGAAAGAGAAAGAATAAAAGTCGATTCAATCACAACTAAAAAGGGGTAATTGAATCAAATTACTAGAGTGAAAAAAGAAAAGGAAATGCCAGTCTAGGGCAAGAGTATCATACAAGATCCTTAACAAAATCTAATACAATTAGATTAGAACTATAGTTAATTGTATTACTTATTAATTACTATCTATTGATTTCAACAAAATCTTTTATAATTTGGTTTCGTTCTAAATTTTTTCTTTTTTTTTTAGCTAAAAAATAGGGAAGAGTTGAGTGAATCAAAAATCCAAAGGAGTTTCATGGCCAAGAGTAAAGATGTACGGGTAACGATTATTTTGGAATGTATCAGTTGTGTTCGAAACAGTGTTAATAAAGACTCAAGGGGTATTTCCAGATATATTACACAAAAGAATCGACACAATACACCTAGTCGATTGGAATTGAGAAAATTCTGCCCCTGTTGTTCCAAACATACGACTCATGGGGAGATAAAAAAATAAATGGAACAGTCAAAATGACATATTATAATATATTATAATATCTAAATATAGATTCTAATCTAAATAAACCCATATATAAACAAACCAAATCCTATTTTTTAATTCTAATTTATTTTTAATCCGACCGAAATAGGATTTCGGGAAAAGGAATAAACAAACCATGGATAAATCCAAGCGACCCTTTCTTAAATCGAAGCGATCTTTTCGTAGGCGTTTGCCCCCGATCCAATCGGGGGATCGAATTGATTATAGAAACATGAGTTTAATTAGTCGATTTATTAGTGAACAAGGAAAAATATTGTCAAGACGCGTAAATAAATTGACCTTGAAACAACAACGATTAATTACTATTGCTATAAAACAAGCTCGTATTTTATCTTTGTTACCTTTTCTTAATAACGAGAAACAGTTTGAAAGAACTGAGTCGACTGCTCCAACAATAGGTCTTAGAACTAGAAATAAATAGGTTTAGCTTACTTTTCAATCGAAGCAAAATTCCAATTCGAACTAAAACTTGGTTGGTGTTGTGTTCGAAAAATAGGAGAATCCTAATTTGATTCGTGTGTCATAATAAAAAAAAGCAGCGGGGAAGAATAAATCAGTTTTTATTGAATTCTTTTGTTCATTTTGACAACTTTATCTTAATCTTATCCTATTTTATACTCTACCTTCCCGGAGTTGATTCTCCGGGGAATTCCAGTCAAATTACTCCAATGGATCCAATATTTCATTGGAAATCATATAAAGACAATTCCTATTTAATATAGCTATTTGTGCAAGTATTTTACGATTTAGAAGCAATTGACTTTTGTACAGATCATTTATTAGTCTACTATAACTACAAGATACTCCTTTATTGCGAATTACTGCATTTATCCGAGTAATCCATAAACGACGAAAATCTCTCTTTTTCTTATCTCGATCGCGATGAGCCGAAATTAAAGCTCGTATTTTCTGTTGAGTAATAGTTCGAGTAAGTCTTGAATGAGCCCCCCGAAAACTTGATGCAAATAAACGAATTTTGTTTCTACGTCTTCGAGCTATATATCCTCGTCTAATTCTAGTCATTGAATAAATGAAACTTTGATGAATAACTAATTGAGTTGCTGTCTATCAGTTATTCTTTTTCCCCTTACTGATTTATTTATAACAAAACGGATTCTTCGGATATATAAAATAAAAATTCCAATGACTTTTGCTACTATAACCTTCCCAACCACAATTTTTTCTTATTTCGAAGTGAACTGTCTAAAAATAAGAAATTTTTTGATATCTAGTATCCATAACATAGTCAAATAGATATATATAAAGTAAATATAAAAAGAATAGAGTGGTTCCATCGTTTCTATGGTTACTTCTTAAACGGTGAGGTCCTCTCTATACACCGGAGCCTTTTCCTTCATTTAATGAATCTTATTTTTTTGGTAACTTGTACAGTTCACACCGTTGTGTGGCTCTACCCATGAATTATCCAGTAATAGGTCTTTCACAATGAGATCTACCTATACAGTAACGGTATTTAATTCTGAAGGTTAGCTAGGTAGCTGATCCTGTTAGGCCGTTCTTAGAAGTATAAAATTTCTTCTTCTTAAATAATAAATAGGATTTCCCCCGCTTAATAAATAACCATTTGTTACCAATGGGGAATTGCTTCTCAGCTTATTGGATTTGCACCAACGGAAACCATAAATTTCATACGCAATAGGGAGATAGAATAGATTTTAGCCATTGAATTGAAAAATGTCATTTTATTCTATTTATTGGTACTGATCATTCATACGGATTGCTACTGGTTGTTATTGGTTCCTTTCTTTTGTTCCAGCCCATGATCTGAACGAGTCGCACATACACCCTAGTACATGTTCCTCGGCGCTGAGGACATCCCCTAAGAGCGGGGGATTTCGTGACATTTCGTATTGGCTGTCTTGTGTTTCTAATAAGTTGTTTAATAGTTGGCATGCTGAATTGTATACAGACTGAGCTGGTTTAGATCGCTCCTAACCGGATGCTTATGAATTCTTTCTATTTAATAGAATATTAAAGAACCGGGTAAGACAATAAATAAAATCTCAATCAAATCGCGGATTTATGCGAAATCCTTGATATTTTCATCCAACTGCTACAAGATCCACAATTCCGTGAGCTTGGGCTTCTGTTGCTGACATAAAAACATCTCGTTCCATGTCTTCGGATACAACCCAAAAAGATTTACCTGTTCTTTGGACATAAACCATTGTGATGGTTTCGCGCAGGTTCAGTAGTTCTTCCGCTTCCAGGATAAATTCTCCCGTTTGGGACTCATAAAAAGAACTCGCAGGTTGATGGATCATTACCCTGGTGATATAACATACAAAAGGGGTTTCGCAGAATGGGGTAAAGAGAAAGCTACTAACAAGAAAAATAGAACCGTACAGGCATCTTTTGCATATTGCATACGGCTCACGAATGGAATTTCCTATAGAAGATAAAATAGGATTTCTCATACCCAGATCGAAAAAAGGTCCAATTACCACCCTTCTTTATTGGAGGAGTTCAAAATACTATGATGGTTCCGTTGCTTTATATATTTATTACGTCTGTAATTCAGCAATCCCAAAGTTTCTTTTTGATCCGATCAAATAAAATACGGAAAACTTTTTCATAACATAAATATTATTCAGAGCTTTTCGGTGTGAAAAAAGTTTGTGACACTGAGATTCCGATAGATCAAATCGGAAATACTTAGTATTTCATACTGCCCTTTCGATACATAATTTAATGTTTTGAGAAACGAATTTTATCATATCGAATTCGAAGTGCCATGCTATTATTACTCAAGATTCTTATTTCATATGGCGAAGGCATAGACTTCTTTTTTTATCTCAAATAAAAAACTCATTGGCGCCAAGCGTGAGGGAATGCTAGACGTTTGGTAATTTCTCCCCCGACCAGGACAAAGGATCCCATTGAAGCGGCTAATCCCATGCATATTGTATGTACATCTGGTGGCACAAATTGCATAGTATCATAAACAGCTATTCCGGGTATTACCCATCCACCGGGAGAGTTTATAAACACATAAAGCTCTCTGTTACGATCCTCTATAGTGAGATATACCATAAGACCAATAAGTTGATTCGAGAGCTCATTATCAACCTCTTGGCCTAAAAAAAGTAATCTTTCTCGATAAAGTCGGTTGATTAGGATAAAATTGTATCCCTTAGGAACCGTACATGCACCTTTTAATGCATACGGGTCAAAAGAATCGTGAAAAAAAAGGCTCAATGTATAGATTTCGGCTCCTGCTCTTTTTTTAAAAGCAAAATTTTTCTAACGAAAGATCTTTTTCTTCTATTTTTTATTGTAAGAAAGAAAAGTTTGTAAACCTTTCACTAGAATTTCACTCTAATATATAATCGAAAAAAATTCATTAAACTCGTTGAATTAACTTCTCAATTGATGTATTCTTTCATCGAGATACACCCTCAATCACGATGTCATTTTCTTGTTCCTGAATGGGCCTCTTGAATTCTTTTAGGTTTATGCTCTACTCCAGGTAAAGATAGGTCCGATTGTGATTTGCACATATAGGACAAATGTACCTACTACCATTTCTTTTTGCTACAAATTTTTGTTGAATCGATTTCATGTCTTCGGCCAAATTTTCGACGCATTCATCCTGTTTTACTCAATTGATTAATAGGGATCATTCCTATTTTTTAGTATAGGAAAAAGGATAATTTCTAATGAGGTATCAATTAATAACCTAGTCAACTATATAATATAATATGGTAATACAAAATTTAGAATTAGAAATAGACGCAGCAATCATTGGTATATTACTAAGTTGGGGTTGTTCTAAACGGAGCCTGGATAATTTGATTGGTCCAACCAAGTCAACCATAAATTATTCTAATTGATAATATTAATCTGGATTCCCCTAAAATGGATCTAATTTCACTTCACGCTCCAATTTTTTGATAATCTTTCTTGGGCGAATCAGAGGATAGCTCGATCGGGGGAGAGAATGGGGAAATCCCATATGACCCAATATATCTGACAAGTCGCACTATATGTCAACCCAAGATGCATCTTCCTCTCCAGGGCTTCGAAAAGGTACTTTTGGAACACCAATAGGCATTAAATGAAAAAAATGAAGTAATCTATTTTACTTTGATGTGAAAACGTAATAGTGGGTTTAGTTTATTGTCCTCATAATATTGGTCTTTAGCATATCATTTTTTATCTATAGATTGGAGAAGCTCTTTGATAAAGGAAGTCAGAATGACTAACGACAAATTATTCTAAATATACCCGGCGAATGATGAACAAGTAGGGATCCGTTTGCTCATACAAAATGGTTCAACCACCCATTGCGTATTGATACTTATCGGGTATAGAATAGATCTGCTTCTCTTTGTTCCTATAAACAGAATTGTTCCATTATTACCAATAGAATAGAACAAATAGTAATCCTTACTTCACGATAATTCACTGAAAGGGGAGGCCCCTAGCATCATTTTTCCAATGCAATAAAGTTACATAGTGTCTATTTTTCTTTCATAAAGGGGTATTTCCATGGGTTTGCCTTGGTATCGTGTTCATACCGTCGTATTGAATGATCCCGGTCGGTTGCTTGCTGTCCATATAATGCATACGGCTCTGGTTGCTGGTTGGGCCGGTTCAATGGCGTTATATGAATTAGCAGTTTTTGATCCGTCTGACCCCGTTCTTGATCCAATGTGGAGACAAGGTATGTTTGTTATACCTTTCATGACGCGTTTAGGAATAACTAATTCATGGGGCGGTTGGAGTATTACAGGCGGAACTGTAACGAATCCGGGTATTTGGACTTACGAAGGAGTGGCCGGGGCACATATTATGTTTTCGGGGTTGTGCTTCTTGGCAGCTATTTGGCATTGGGTATATTGGGATCTAGAAATATTTTCTGATGAACGTACAGGAAAACCCTCTTTGGATTTGCCCAAGATCTTTGGAATTCATTTATTTCTTTCAGGGGTGGCGTGCTTTGGTTTTGGCGTATTTCATGTAACAGGTTTGTATGGTCCTGGAATATGGGTGTCCGATCCTTATGGATTAACTGGAAAAGTACAATCGGTAAACCCAGCATGGGGCGTGGAAGGTTTTGATCCTTTTGTTCCGGGAGGAATAGCCTCTCATCATATTGCAGCAGGCACTTTGGGCATATTAGCGGGCCTATTCCATCTTAGTGTCCGTCCGCCCCAACGTCTATACAAAGGATTACGTATGGGTAATATTGAAACTGTCCTTTCCAGTAGTATCGCTGCTGTCTTTTTTGCTGCTTTTGTTGTTGCGGGAACTATGTGGTATGGTTCTGCAACTACCCCAATCGAATTATTTGGTCCTACTCGTTATCAATGGGATCAGGGATACTTCCAGCAAGAAATATATCGAAGAGTCAGTGCTGGGCTAGCCGAAAATCAAAGTTTAACAGAAGCTTGGTCTAAAATTCCTGAAAAATTAGCTTTTTATGATTACATCGGCAATAATCCGGCAAAAGGGGGATTATTCAGAGCAGGATCGATGGACAGTGGGGATGGAATAGCTGTTGGATGGTTAGGCCACCCTATCTTTAGAGATAAAGAAGGACGTGAACTTTTTGTACGTCGTATGCCTACTTTTTTTGAAACGTTTCCCGTTGTTTTGGTAGATGGAGACGGAATTGTTAGAGCCGACGTTCCTTTTAGAAGGGCAGAATCGAAGTATAGTGTTGAACAAGTAGGTGTAACTGTTGAGTTCTATGGCGGCGAACTTAACGGAGTCAGTTACAGCGATCCCGCTACTGTGAAAAAATATGCGAGACGCGCTCAATTGGGTGAAATTTTTGAATTAGATCGTGCTACTTTGAAATCTGATGGGGTTTTTCGTAGCAGTCCACGAGGTTGGTTTACTTTTGGACATGCGTCGTTTGCTCTTCTTTTCTTCTTCGGACACATTTGGCATGGTGCTAGAACCCTGTTTAGAGATGTTTTTGCGGGTATTGACCCAGATTTGGATTCACAAGTCGAATTTGGAGCATTCCAAAAACTAGGGGATCCAACTACAAGAAAACAAGCCGTCTGATAGAACATTGCTGGGATATCTTTTGCTTCTTTTTTACTTTTACCTAAGGTATTAGAGGTATTAGAGAAAGCCTAATTTGAATCACTGCCATTTCTTTGACTCTTGTTTTTTCTTTATCCGGGAGATGATTCAAAATAAACAGGTATGAAAGTTATAATTGTAAACCACGATCGAACCTATGGAAGCATTGGTTTATACATTCCTCTTAGTCTCGACTCTCGGGATAATCTTTTTTGCTATCTTTTTTCGAGAACCGCCGAAAGTTCCAACTAAGAAATGATTTTTCATTATCTCAATTGAAGTAATGAGCCTCCCAAACTGTGGAGGCTCATTACTTCAATCAGTCTCCGTGTTCCTCGAATGGATCTCGTAGTTGTTGAGCGGGTTGCCCAAAAGCGGTATATAAGGCGTACCCAGTAAAACTTACAAGTAAACCCGATACAGAGATGGCGACTAGGGTTGCTGTTTCCATTATTATATAATTTCAAGATCACAATGAATCTATGATAAGATTGTTTATTTACAACAGAATAGTATACAAAGTCAACAGATCTCAATTACTACAATAAGATTTATGGCTACACAAACCGTTGAGGAGCGCTCAAAAGCACGTCCAAAACAAACAGGTCTAGGGGGGTTGTTGAAACCGTTGAATTCGGAATATGGTAAAGTAGCTCCTGGCTGGGGAACTACTCCTTTGATGGGTGTCGCAATGGCTCTTTTTGCAATATTCTTATCTATTATTTTAGAGATTTATAATTCTTCCGTTTTACTGGACGGAATTTCAATGAATTAGATCCACAAGAATCATTAAGTCTCGGCTTTTCAATATAAAGTGACTAATTTAGGGCTCAGATTTCTACCCCATTCTATTTTGGTAGTTCGACCGCGAAATTTTTTTGTTTCTGTATTTCCGGAATATGAGTGTGTGACTTGTTAGAATTGATCCTAGTGCTAGTACAGAGAACCCATCTGTCATCTTGATAAAGATAGGTTTTTACCTCGTCGGATATTTATTCTAATATTTGAAACACGAAATATATGAAATAAATTATGAAATAGTGGAACTATGATTTATATTGAATAGTTAGACCCCGTGGCCGGTCTCCAAACCATTTTCAAAGAATACGAAGCTAACAAATTCGAAATTAAAAGATTTTTCTTCTTTTAAACTCCTGTTTATGCTTATTTTAAGCCAAGGACAAAAGTTTCTTTGCTTTGGATTTTGAGTCATTATTATATTATCGATATTAATTATCGATTCATTAAATAAGTGATGATCCAATGGTTCTTACTCAGAGAAGCTTTGGGCTAAACTTTAAGTTTTTTTTGAGAATCATAATCATCGGAGGTGTAGTATGAATCTGAGGTTTTAATTAATTCATAGGGTCTTAACAAGAGAATTCCTATCAAAAAAAAAAAAAGCCGAATTAGATACAAATCAAAATAATAATAAAAGAAATAGGGAACGAGAAGATTCAAGAGGCCTTTAACGATCACCATAAAGACAAATGAGCCAACTTGATGTTTTGGCACTATCACCATAAAGAAGAGTTGTCGGGTTTTTTTATTCTTTCGTCTCGTCAAAGAAGATTGAATCAAAAAAGAAAGTAATAAATTTCCAACTTTCTATTACACACCCGTTGCAAGCAGACTTTGTGTGCTTTTGCTTGAGCTGTACGAGATGAAATTCTCCTATACGGTTCTCGGAGGGGGAGTCCTCTTGGTTTACCTATCTCAATAAAGTGTATGATTGGTTCGAAGAACGTCTCGAGATTCAGGCGATTGCAGATGATATAACTAGTAAATATGTTCCTCCTCATGTCAACATATTTTATTGTCTAGGAGGAATTACGCTTACTTGTTTTTTAGTACAAGTAGCTACAGGATTTGCTATGACTTTTTACTACCGTCCGACTGTTACTGAGGCTTTTTCTTCTGTTCAATACATAATGACTGAAGCTAACTTTGGTTGGTTAATCCGATCGGTTCATCGATGGTCGGCAAGTATGATGGTCCTAATGATGATCCTGCACGTATTTCGTGTTTATCTAACCGGTGGGTTTAAAAGACCCCGTGAATTAACTTGGGTTACAGGTGTGGTTCTGGCTGTATTGACTG